ATAACAAAGTGTTCGTGTTGTTGATTCCTAGGTGTAGTGCTTCTTTCCTTATGCCGCCTATTGGTAATAGTGGAATTGACCTGTAATATAGAATATAGAATATAGAACCTACCTAGTAGGTGGTGGTGTAACCTTTTGCTCAATACTAGAATCGACAATTGAAGCATCCGGGGCTGCATTAATCGGAGATACACGACAGTAAGGGTTTGTTCTATTTCGAAACTTAACCTTCAACAAGCGGAGATTTTTTTTCAATAATATTTTTATCCCGACGCGTGTGTCTTTCTCGTAAGGCCGAGAGTCGTATAAAAATAAAAAAAAAAAAAAGAATCAAATCGCACCATCTCTATAATAGGTAAAGGCTTCCCTTTCTCTTGAAGTTGTCGGAATTATTCGTAATAAAATAGTTGCTACAATTGAAAAGGTCTTATCAATAAAATTTTCATTTATCCGTGATCTAGGCATAGTTATCAATCCACTCTGTAATTCTTTTCATTGTCCCCTTGTGAGAAAGAAGAAAGGTCCCACAAACAAAGGAATTGTACATTACGAAATACCATAAAAACGGACTAATAAACAAGAGATGAATCTTATACTCAATACTCATAAATTCTTCTTTTTTTGACAAGAATTATAATAAATATTTGAATACGATTCGATTTTATCCAAATCAAAATGTAAATGTAGTAGTATACCACTGACGGGAACTGTTACGATTTCATCAAAATTTAAGATTCAAGGAATTGTTCCTACAAATTAGGGAAATAAAAATAAAATTATGACCCCAAAAGATATGATCTATATGATCCAAAAGTAAAAATCAAATAAATCATCCCATTCGAGTTTAAATAGAATCATGATCGAAAGGTATCCATTAATTATAAAAAATATGGATTAAAATGCGATCCGGTATATTATCAGAAAAGGATAGGAGCTCCCCAGTTTTTGCAAACAAATATAAAAAAATCCCCACTAATATTAGATAAGATATTCGAATTAATATTAATATAATTTTTATTAAAAAAAATATTACCACTTATTTTTACAAGAAAAAAATATTCTTATCAATAATCTAAAAAGACTTGCCCGCTATTCACTCTGTTTTGGGTTCAGAATCATTACGTAGGAGAGATGGCCGAGCGGTTCAAGGCGTAGCATTGGAACTGTTATGTAGGCTTTTTTTGTTTACCGAGGGTTCGAATCCCTCTCTTTCCGCACTTCACCCAATTCACTGTATAAAATAACAATGTATACCATTATTCCATGGGGTAAGAGCAGACAAGGAATGAAAAGCCCCCTGTCGATTTATCTATCATGAATTGGATAAAAATAAATAGTAGTCAAACTACTTTTGTTAGTTTGTTTTAAGTTAGTTTTAAGGCCGATTTAAGCCTGACGGGAATAATATTCTACGACTAGTAATTCATTTATTTGCAAACCGGCCGATTTACTATCTATTATTTGATTTACGAATCCTTTATATTGGAATGGGTGAAGAGTCAAATGTTTTGGCAATTCCGCCTGAAAAGATGAATCAATATAATTTTGAACCAAAGCTTTTGATTTTGGTTCATTCTTCGCCGTGATAATATCTCGAGGTTTGCAGCGATAACTTGGGATATCCATTATATGGCTATTAATTAATATATGTCTATGGTTAACTAATTGTCGGGCTCCAGAGATAGTCGAAGCCATACCCAATCGAAAAAGGATGTTATCCAACCGCATTTCAAGTAATTGTAGTAAAATTTGACCTGTTGACCCGTTAGCCTTTCCGGCGATCCGAACGCAGTTAAGTAATTGTCGTTCTCTAAGACCATAATGAAACCTCAATTTTTGTTTTTCTTCTAAACGAATACGATACTGAGATCGTTTCTCAGAACGTGATTGGTTTAGAAGATTACTTCCAACTCTAGGCTTTTTATTAGTTAATCCCGGTAAAGCGCCCAGACGACGTATTTTTTTAAAACGAGGCCCTCGGTAACGTGACATAAAAACTCCTTTTTTTTTTTTTATTTTAGTAACATTATTTTGAGATTTCTTACAGAAAAAAGAAAACTGAACTAAATGAAAAATTAAGCAAAATCCACTGAAGTACAATAATGAGATGAGATACATTGTATTAATATCCGGACCTATCTTAACCTATTTAGCATTATATATATAATATATAATAAATTTGAAATTGAAAATAATAATTAGAATTTAAATAGAATTAACAATTCTACATACAATATACAATTATACATAAATAAAAAATAAAGGCTACTTTATTTGTATTTGTTCCGCATCCTTATTTTGTAAGATATAAAATAAGGGAGCGTCGGGCTTTGAAAAAAGGGGAATACTTTACAATAGTCTAAACAGTGTTTGATTTAAAAGATACACTCTTAATCATCTAAAAAGAACAAATAGAAAAAAGCCGGCTATCGGAATCGAACCGATGACCATCGCATTACAAATGCGATGCTCTAACCTCTGAGCTAAGCGGGCCCGCATA